TACTTTATTTTATATATTTATATAAAAAAAAGATTAAAAATGGTTTTATAAAAAATTAAATTAAAAATTAATTTATAAAAATTTACAATAAATTTTTAAAATAAAAATTTATTTTAGTATTATATATATATATATATATATTAAATTTTTAATTTATTATTAATTATAATAATATAATAAAATAAATTTAATTAATTAATATATTTATAATATAATATAATTTTTTAGTTTATAAAATTTTATATAGCAATTTAGGTATTTAATAATTATTATGAAAAAAAAAAAAAAGAAATTATTCAATGTTTATTAATGGCTAATAAATATTTTATTATATAATTTTTTTATATATTAAATATTTATATATATATAATAAATATATAAAATTTTAATTTAAAAAAAAAAAATCTATATGAAAAATTTTCATATATAAATAAATTTTTTATGATTTATAAAATTTAATTTAAGTTTATTTTACATATAAATTTTAGTATGAATTTTTAATTATTTTAATAATTTTTATAAATTAATTTATAGTAATTAACATTAAAAATTTAAGAAATTAAGATTTAGTAATATTTTAAATTATTAACAAATTTTGTGCCAGCAGTTGCGGTTAAACAAAAAATGATTTAAATTTTATTGGTAAATAATAAATATTAGTATTTTAAAATTAAATATTGAATTATTAGGTGAAATTTTAATTTATTTAAAATTTTATAGAATAATATGATTTATAAAATTTTAAAAAAAACTAGAATTAGATACTCTATTATTAAAATTAAAATAAAAATGCTAAAATAGTATATAATTATTTATTGAAACTTAAATAATTTGGCGGTATTTTAGTTCATTTAGGGGAATCTGTTTAATAATTGATATTCCACGAATAAATTTACTTAATTTAAATGATTTTGTATATCGTTGTTAAAAAAATATTTTTTAATAAAAATAATATTTAAAAATTTGAAAATAAAATTAATTCAGATCAAGATGCAGATTATAATTAAGAATATAATGGATTACAATAAGAAATGATTAAATGAATAATATTTTTTAAAAATTATTTGAAGGTGGACTTAAATGTAATTTTATTTAATTTATTAAAATGATTAAAAATTGAAATATGTACATATTGCCCGTCGCTTTCATTAATAAATTGGAATAAGTCGTAACAAAGTAGAAGTACTGGAAAGTGTTTCTAGAAAGATCAAATTAGAGCTTGAATAAGTATTTCATTTACATTGAAAAGATATTAAATTTAATTAATTTGAGGGGGAAAAATTAATAATAAATTATAAAAAAAAAATTTTAAAAAATATATTTTAATGGGGGTTAAAGTATATATATAGAAAAAATTTAAAAATTTATAGTGAAATAGTATTATAAAAGAATTTATAAATAGGGGAAAATAATTTATAAAAAAGTAAATTTAATTTATTGTATCTTGTGTATCAGAGTTTATTAATAATAATTATAAAATAATAATTTCTCGAATTTAAAAGAGTTAATTAATTATAAAAGTTAATGTAGAATAATTATTTTTAATAATTAATTGGAAATGAAATGTTAATCGTTTTTAAAAATATCTAGTTTTTTTAGAAAAAAATTTAATTTTAAATATTATATTTAAAATTTTTATTAGAAAAAATTTTATTAATTAATATTAAATATTTTAAGGGATAAGCTTTAAAATAAATTTTTATAATAATTTATTTAATTTATTAAAATTATAAAATTTAAATTGTTTTATAAATTATAATTTTTTATAAATAATTTAATTTAAATTAAAATTTAAAAGAAAAAAATTTAAATTTTTATAAAAAAATATATTTTAATAAAAAAAAATTAGATATAATGATAAAATTAGTATATAATTTTTTTTTAAAAAGAAAATTATTAAAAGTTAATTAAAGGAATTCGGCAAAATTTTATATTCACTTGTTTATCAAAAACATGTCTTTTTGAAAATAATTTAAAGTCTAATCTGCCCACTGATAATTTATTAAAGGGCTGCAGTATTTTGACTGTACAAAGGTAGCATAATCAATAGTCTCTTAATTGGTGACTTGTATGAAAGATTGGATGAAATATAAACTGTCTCTAGTTAATTTATAGAAATTAATTTTTTAGTAAAAAAGCTAAAATAATTTTAAAAGACGAGAAGACCCTATAGAGTTTAATAATTTATTTAATTATTGTTAATATATAATTTTTAAAATTATAATAAAATAAATTATTTTGTTGGGGTGATAGAAAAATTAAATTAACTTTTTTTATTTATTAACATTGATTTATGATTAAATGATCCATTTATAATGATTAAAAGAAAAAATTACCTTAGGGATAACAGCGTAATTTTTTTTTTTAGTTCAAATAGGAAAAAAAGTTTGCGACCTCGATGTTGGATTAAGATAAAATTTAAATGCAAAAGTTTAAAATTTTGATCTGTTCGATCATTAAAATCTTACATGATCTGAGTTCAAACCGGTGTAAGCCAGGTTGGTTTCTATCTTTAAATAATTATAATATTTTAGTACGAAAGGATCAAATATTAAAAATAATTTTAACATAATGAATATTATTAATAGTCAATAATAACTATTTTGACAGAAAAAATGTGATGATTTTAGAAGTCATTAATATATAATTTATTTATATATATAGTAAATGATAATTAAAGATATATATTTATATATAATTGGTGTTTTAATTATGATTATTGGGGTAATAGTAGGAGTTGCTTTTTTAACTTTATTAGAACGTCAAGCTTTAGGATATATTCAAATTCGAAAAGGTCCTAATAAGGTTGGTTATATAGGAATTTTACAGCCTTTTGCTGATGTTGTAAAGTTATTTAATAAGGAACAGACTTTTCCGAGTTATTCTAATTATATGGTTTATTATTTTTCTCCAGTAGTTAGACTTATTGTTATTTTAATATCTTGATTATTAATTCCTTATTATTTTAATTTAATTAGATTTAATTTAGGGATTTTATTTTTCTTATGTTGTACAAGAATTGGAGTATTTACGGTAATAGTTGCAGGGTGATCTTCAAATTCTAATTATGCTTTATTAGGGGGATTACGAGCTGTAGCTCAAACTATTTCTTATGAAGTTAGATTAGCTTTAATTATATTATCAAGAATTATTATAATTATAAATTTTAATATAATTAATTTTTTTTTTTATCAAGAAGTTATTTGATTTTTTTTTTTAATAATACCTTTAAGTTTATGTTGATTATCTTCTAGATTAGCTGAAACTAATCGAACTCCATTTGATTTTGCGGAAGGTGAAAGAGAGTTAGTATCTGGATTTAATGTTGAATATAGAAGAGGGGGTTTTACTTTAATTTTTTTATCTGAATACGCTAGAATTCTTTTTATAAGTTTATTATTTATTTTATTATATATAGGAGGTTATAGATTAAGATTAATTTTTTATATAAAATTATCATTTATTTCTTTTGTATTTATTTGAATTCGAGGTACTTTACCTCGTTATCGATATGATAAATTAATATATTTATCTTGAAAAAGATATTTACCAGTTTCATTAAATTTTTTATTATTTTTTTTAGGATTAAAAATTTTTTTTTAATTAGTTAATAAATTTAGTATAAATTAATAGAATATTAAATTCTTTCTTAAGTTTTCAAAACAAATGCTTTTACAAGCTCATTAATTAGTTAATTAAAAATTAAATTATCTCAATATTTTCTAATAATTGGATTAATAATAAAATAAGAAAAATATAATAAAGTTAAAATTTGTCTTGTAATAATATAAGGTTCTTCAACCGGTCGAGCTCCTGCTCAAGTTAAAAGAATAATTGTAGAGACTATAATTCAAAATAATATTTGGTTAAGAGGATAAAATTGAATTCCTTGAATTTTTTTGTTGAAAGTTAAAGGTAAAATAATTAAAATTAAAATAGATATAACTAAAGCAATAACTCCTCCTAATTTATTGGGAATAGAACGAAGAATAGCATAAGCAAATAAAAAGTATCATTCAGGTTGAATATGAATAGGAGTTACTAAGGGATTAGCAGGAATGAAGTTATCAGGATCTCCTAATAAGTAAGGATTAGTTAATGTTAATATTCTTAATAATGATAATAATAAAATAAATCCAATTAAGTCTTTAAATGTAAAAAATGGGTGAAAAGGAATTTTATCTAGATTACTATTTATTCCTAATGGATTATTAGATCCTGTTTGATGTAAAAATAATAAATGAATTATAGTTAATATTAAAATAATAAATGGGAAAAGAAAATGAAATGAATAAAATCGTGTTAGAGTTGCATTATCAATTGCAAATCCCCCCCAAATTCAATTAACTAATATAGATCCTAAATATGGAATAGCTGAAAGTAAATTAGTAATTACTGTAGCTCCTCAAAAAGATATTTGTCCTCAAGGTAAAACATATCCTATAAAAGCTGTTGCTATTAAAATAAAAAGAATAATAATTCCTACTATTCAAGTATATTTTAAATTAAAAGATTCATAATAGATTCCTCGTCCAATATGAAGGTAAATACAGATAAAAAAAAAAGAAGCTCCATTGGCATGTAAGGTACGAATTAATCAACCATAGTTCACATTTCGGCAAATATAATTGACTCTATAAAAAGCTAATTCAATATTTGCTGTATAATATATAGTTAAAAATAATCCTGTTAGGATTTGAATAATTAAACATAAAGCTAATAAAGAGCCAAAATTTCATCATGATGAAATATTTGAGGGGGAAGGTAAATCAATTAAAGAATTATTAATAATTTTAAATAAAGGATGAGTTTTACGAATAGGAAAAAATTTATTTATCATTAGTAAATTAATAATTAGTTGATCGAAGAGGACCAAAAAAAATATTAGTAATTTTTACAATAGCTACTAAAGTAATAAAAAGATAAATAATTAATATTATTATTATTAAATGAGTTTGTTTATTATATAATTTGGATAAATTAATTTTATTTTCATTATTAAAAAAAATAAAAAAATTTGTTAAATTTTTTATTTCATTATTAAATGAAAAATTTAATCAATTTAAATTGTATATATTATAAAGTCTTAAAAATAAAGATATTAATATTAATAAAAATATAATATTTTTTAAAAAAAAATTTATATTAAATAATTCATTAGAAGCTACACTTGAAACATAAATAAATAAAACTAATAAACCACCTAAAAAAACTAAAAATAAAATATAAGAGAATCAATAAGAGTTAATTAATATTCCAGATAATAAACAAATAATAAGAGTTTGAATTAAAATTATTAATCCTATAGATAAAGGGTGATTTAAAAATAATATTATAATAGAAAATATAATAATTATTGTAGAGAAAAATATTTTTAATATTTCAAAGAATAGTTTATTAAAATAATAATTTTGGAGATTATAGATAAAGAAATTCTTTTTCTTTGAAGTTTTTAAAGATTTAACTTAATTTTGATTTACAAGACCAATGTTTTTTTTAAACTATAAAAACTAATGATAAATATATGATTACTTATTATAATAATATTTATTTTTGGGAATATAATTTTTATTTCTAAACATAAACATTTATTGATTGTTTTATTAAGATTAGAATTTATTGTTTTAAGACTTTTTTTTTTATTAGTTGTATATTTAAGTTGTATTGAATATGATATATATATATTAATAATTTTTTTATTATTTTCTGTTTGTGAAGGAGCTTTAGGATTATCTATTTTAGTTTCTATAATTCGAACTCATGGAAATGATTATTTTCAAAGATTTAGTATATTATAATGATAAAATTTTTAATAATAATAATTTTTACAATTCCTTTATGTTTTTTAAATAATATATTTTGAATGGTTCAAATAGTTTTATTATTAATAATATTTATATTTATAAATTTAAATATGAATATTATGAATTTTTGTAATCTTAGGTATATAATAGGGTGTGATATAATTTCATATGGATTAATTTTATTAAGAATTTGAATTTGTTTATTGATAATTATGGCCAGAGAAAATTTAAATAAATTAAATTTTTATATTAATTTTTTTTTATTTAACATTATTATTTTATTAATTATATTATACATAACTTTTAGAGTTATAAATTTATTTTTATTTTATTTATTTTTTGAAGGTAGATTAATTCCTACATTAATATTAATTATTGGTTGAGGTTATCAACCTGAGCGAATTCAAGCAGGAATATATTTATTATTTTATACTTTATTTGCTTCATTACCTATATTAATAGGGATTTTTTTTATTTTTAGAAATTATAATTGTATAATTATATATTTTTTTAAGTTTTTAAATGAAAATTTTTTTTTATTATATTTATCAATAATTTTAGCTTTTTTAGTTAAAATACCGATATATTTTGTTCATTTATGATTACCTAAAGCTCATGTAGAAGCTCCTGTTTCAGGTTCAATAATTTTAGCTGGTATTATATTAAAATTAGGGGGTTATGGACTTTTACGAATTTTAATTCTTTTTCAAAAAATTAATATAAAATATAATTTAATTTGAATAATTATTAGATTATTAGGTGGTTTATATATTAGATTAAATTGTTTTTGTCAAGTTGATATAAAGTCATTAATTGCTTATTCTTCAGTAGCTCATATAAGATTAGTAATTTGTGGGATTATAACTATAAATTATTGGGGTTATTTAGGTTCTTATGTAATAATAATTGGTCATGGTTTATGTTCTTCTGGAATATTTTGTTTAGTTAATATTAATTATGAACGATTACAAAGTCGAAGATTATATATAAATAAAGGAATAATAAATTTTATACCTTCTATAAGTTTATGATGATTTTTATTAATATCTTCAAATATAGCTGCTCCACCTTCTATAAATTTAATAGGTGAAATTAGATTAATTAATAGAATTGTAAGATGATCATATTTATCTATAATTAGTCTTATTATAATTTCTTTTTTTAGAGCTGGTTATAGTTTATATTTATATTCTTATACTCAACATGGAAAATATAATATAAGAATTTATAGATTTTATGGTGGTATTTCTCGTGAATATTTATTATTAATATTACATTGATTACCTTTAAATTTATTAATTTTAAAAATTGATTTTTTTATAATTTGATTTTAATTTAAATAATTTAAAAAAAATATTGATTTGTGGAATCAAAAATATGAAAATTCATTTTAAATCATAAAAAAATTTTCAATTTGTTTTATTAGTTTTTTTTTTTTATTTTTTTTTAGAATAATAAATTTTTTTTTTATAATTTATTTTATTATGGAAAATATAGTTCTTTTTTTAGAGTGGGAAATTATTTCTTTTAATTCTATAAGAGTTGTTATATCTATTTTATTAGATTGAATATCATTATTATTTATAATATTTGTTTTAATAATTTCATCCTCAGTAATTTATTATAGAAAAAGTTATATATCTTCAGAAAAAAATTTAAATCGATTTATTATTTTAGTTTTATTATTTGTATTTTCAATAATTTTATTAATTATTAGTCCTAATATAATTAGAATTTTTTTAGGTTGAGATGGATTAGGATTAGTTTCTTATTGTTTAGTAATTTATTATCAAAACATTAAATCTTATAATGCAGGTATATTAACTGCTTTATCTAATCGTATTGGGGATGTAATAATTTTAATGGTAATTTCTTGAATAATAAATTATGGAAGATGAAATTATATTTTTTTTTTAAATTTTATAAATAATGATTATATAATAAAAATTATTGGTTTAATATTAATTATTGCATCTATAACTAAAAGAGCTCAAATTCCTTTTAGATCTTGATTACCAGCAGCTATAGCTGCTCCAACTCCTGTTTCTGCTTTAGTTCATTCTTCTACATTAGTGACTGCTGGTGTTTATTTATTAATTCGTTTTAATATAATATTAATTGATATATTTTTTTTAAAGTTTTTATTATTATTATCAGGATTAACAATATTTATAGCTGGTATTTCTGCTAATTATGAATTTGATTTAAAGAAGATTATTGCTTTATCTACTTTAAGTCAATTAGGTTTAATAATAAGAATTTTAAGTATAGGAATATCGGATTTAGCATTTTTTCATTTATTAACTCATGCTATATTTAAAGCTTTATTATTTATATGTGCTGGAGTGGTAATTCATATAATAAGAGATATTCAAGATATTCGTTATATAGGGGGAATTAGTTTTTATATTCCTTTAACAAGATTATGTTTAAATATTTCAAATTTGGCTTTATGTGGGCTTCCTTTTTTAGCAGGATTTTATTCTAAGGATTTAATTTTAGAGATAGTAAGTATAAGAAATTTAAATTTAATAATTTTTTTTTTATATTATTTATCTACTGGATTAACTATATTTTATACAATTCGTTTATTATTTTATTTAATAATTAATGATTATAATTTAATAGTAGTTTATAATTTATATGATGAAGATTATGTTATATTAAAGAGAATATTTATATTATTATTTATGAGATTAGTAGTAGGTAGATTTTTAAGATGAATAATTTTTAATTATCCTTATATAATTTATTTACCTTTTAATTTAAAAATAATAGTAATTTATGTTGTAATAATTGGATTATTTTTAGGGTATATAATTAGAAAAATAAAAATTTATTCTATTAATAAGTTTTTAATAACTTATAATTTAAGAAATTTTTTATGTTTAATGTGATTTATACCAAATTTATCAACTTATGGGTTAAATATTTATTTTTTAAAAATGGGTCAAAGTTTATTAAAAAATATTGATATAGGTTGAAGAGAATTATATAGAGGTCAAGGAATATTTAATATTATTAAAAATTATTCAATTTTTTATAATTTTTATCAAATAAATAATTTTAAAATTTATTTATTTAGATTTTTTTTTTGAATATTAATTTTTTATTTATTATTATTTTTATTATAAATTTAAATAGCTTATAAAGAGTATAATATTGAAGATATTAAGGAGATTAATAAATCTTTAAATATTTATAAAAAAAATTTTTTTTTATTTACAATGAAAATGTAATGTTTTAAATAAACTATATAAATTAGAAATATTAATAGATATAATCTACTATAATTTAAGTTAGAAGCTTAATTTTTCATATTTCTTTAATTGGAATAAAAATTCATTAATATCATTAACAGTGATATACCTCTATTTTGGTTTCAATTAAAAATATGGAGTAATAACTCTTTCTTTTAAGTCGAAATTAAATGCATAATATTGCTTCATATTTAAGATAAATTGAATTCAATATTTTTTGAATGCAAATCAAATGTTTTAAATAAACTATAATCCTAATTTGTTCAATTTAATATATTTTGGTTTCATTCATGATAAAGTCCAATTAATAATATTAATAAAAAAAAAAATCTAATTTTTATTATTGAAAAATAATTAGTTAAATAAAAAGATTGAATTAGAGGAAAAATTAAAGCAATTTCTACATCAAAAATTAAGAAAATTACTGTAATTAGAAAGAAATGTAAAGAAAAAGGAATTCGTGCAGAAGATTTAGGGTCAAATCCACATTCAAAGGGTGAATTTTTTTCTCGGTCTATAAATGATTTTTTTGATAGGATAATTGTTAAAAATATTAAAATATTAGAAATTAAAATAATTAATATTGAAATAATAAATAATAATATAATTATTTATATTAAATTAAATTAAACTTTTTGATTGGAAATCAAATATACTAAATATATTATATAAATAAATTAATTACCTCATCAATAAATAGAGATATAAAGGAATAATCAAACTACATCAACAAAATGTCAATATCAAGCTGCTGCTTCAAATCCAAAATGATGATTACTAGAAAAATGAGTTGATAAATGACGAATAAAACAAATAGTTAAAAAAATTGTACCAATAATTACATGTAATCCATGAAATCCGGTTGCTATAAAAAAGGTTGAGCCATAAATTGAATCTGCAATAGTAAATGGGGCTTCAATATATTCATAAGCTTGAAGAATTGTGAAATAAATTCCTAATATAATAGTAATAAAAAGACCTTGAGTAGTTTGAGAAAAATTATTTTCTATAATAGCATGATGAGCTCAAGTTACTGAAACTCCTGAAGTAATTAAAATAATGGTATTTAATAAGGGAATTTGGAAGGGATTAAAAGGAATAATTCTTGAAGGGGGTCATATAGCTCCAATTTCAATATTAGGAGATAATCTTCTATGAAAAAAAGCTCAAAAAAATGAAATAAAAAAAAAAATTTCTGATACAATAAATAAGATTATTCCTCAACGTAATCCTTTAGAAACTAAAATAGTATGATTTCCTTGATATGTTCCTTCTCGACAAATATCTCGTCATCATTGATATATTGTTAATAAAATAATTATATAACCTAAAATTATTAAATTTATATTAAATTCATGAAATCATTTGATTATGCCTGTAACTAATGTTATTACACCAATAGCTCCTGTTAAAGGTCATGGTCTATAATCTACTAAGTGAAATGGATGATTATTATTTATTGACATTAATAATTAATTAACTTCTCTAGAATATAATGTTCTTAAAATAGAAATTACATAAGCTTGAATAACCGCAACTGCTGATTCTAAAATTAATAATAAAATTTGTAAAAAAATTAAAATAATTAAAAAATAAAAAGATATATTATTACCGGTTCTTCTTAGTAATGTTAGTAGTAAATGTCCAGCAATTATATTTGCGGTTAATCGAACAGCTAAAGTTCCTGGTCGAATAATATTTCTAATTGTTTCAATTAAAACTATAAAAGGTATTAAAATAGAAGGAGTACCTTGAGGAATTATATGAATAAATATATGTTGATAATTATTAATTCAACCATATAATATAAATCTTAATCATAGTGAAAGTGAAATAGATAGAGAAATAGTAAGGTGACTAGTTCTTGTAAAAATATAAGGAAATAAACCTAAAAAATTATTAAATAAAATAAAAGAAAATAATGAAATAAAAATAAAAGTAGATCCTTTATTTAATTTATTATTACCTAATAATAAGTTAAATTCATTATGAAGTTTATTTAAAATAAAATTTCAGAAAATAAATTGTCGATTAGGAATAATTCAAAAAGAATAAGGAATAAAAAATAATCCAATTAAAGTTCTTAATCAATTTAATGATAAGTTAAAAATATTTGTTGTGGGGTCAAAAATAGAAAATAAGTTATTTATCATTTTCAATTAAGATTTTTATTAATTAATTTATTATTAATATTATTATTTTTATTATTATTATTATTATTTATAAAAATATAATAATTTATAATATTGAAAATAATAAAAATTATAATAAATATAATAAATGATATAATTCAATTAATAGGTATTATTTGAGGAATAAAAGAATATTACTAATGTAATAATTTAAATTTGACATATTTATGTTATAAATTTAACTAATTCTTTCATTAGAAGTAAATGCTAATTTACTATATAATGGTTTAAGAGACCAGTACTTGCTTTCAGTCATCTAATGAAGAATAATTATTAATTCAATTAATAAAATTTTTGATTGTAATTCTTTCAATTATAATAGGTATAAAACTATGATTAGCTCCACAAATTTCAGAACATTGACCAAAAAAAATACCAGGTCGGTTAATAAATAAATTAGTTTGATTAAGACGACCAGGATTAGCATCAATTTTAACCCCTAAAGATGGAATAGTTCATGAATGAATAACGTCTGTAGCGGTAACTATAATTCGGATTTGATTATTTATAGGTAAAATAATTCGATTATCTACATCTAATAATCGAAAATTATTAATATTGGATTTTTCATAGTTAATTATATAAGAGTCAAATTCAATATTATTAAAATCAGAATATTCATAACTTCAATATCATTGATGTCCAATTGATTTTAAAGTAATTAAAGGATTGTTTAATTCATCTAAAAGATAAAGTAAACGTAAAGAAGGTAAAGCAATAAAAATTAAAGTAATTGTTGGAATAATAGTTCAAATTAATTCAATTATTTGACCTTCTAATAAAAATCGATTAATATATTTATTAAAAAATAAATTAATTATTAAGTAACCAACTAAAATAGTAATTATAATTAAAATAATTAAAGTATGATCATGAAAAAAAATAATTTGTTCTATTAATGGAGAAGCTCTATTTTGTAAATTAAAATTAGATCAGGTAGCCATTTCTAAAAAAAGGATAAATCCTTTATAAATGGGGCTTAAATCCATTACATATAATCTGTCATATTAGAAGTTTCTTAAAATAGGAAGTTCATTATATGAATGTTCTGCAGGAGGTAAATTTTGTAATCATTCAATGGAAGAAGGTATATTAAGAGGAAATAAAATTATTCGTTGATTAATAAATGATTCTCAAATAATTATTATTATTATTATTATTATTAATGAAAATAATGAAATATATGAACCAAATGAGGATAAAATATTTCAAGATATAAAATTATCAGGATAATCTGAGTAACGACGAGGTATACCTGCTAATCCAAGAAAGTGTTGAGGAAAAAAAGTTAAATTTACTCCAATAAATATAGTAAAAAATTGAATTTTTAAAAAATAAGGATTTAAAGAAAGACCAGTAAATAAAGGATATCAATGAATAAATCTTCCTATAATAGCAAATACAGCTCCTATAGATAAAACATAATGAAAATGAGCTACTACATAATATGTATCATGTAAAGTTACATCAATAGATGAATTAGCTAAAATAACTCCAGTTAATCCTCCTACTGTAAAAAGAAATACAAATCCTAGTCTTCATAAAATTGATGGTCTATAATTAATTTGAGTTCCATGGAAAGTAGCTAATCAACTAAAAATTTTGATTCCTGTAGGTACAGCAATAATTATTGTAGCAGAAGTAAAATAAGCTCGAGTATCCGTATCTATTCCAATAGTAAATATATGATGGGCTCATACAATAAATCCAAGTAATCCAATTGCTATTATGGCGTAAATTATCCCTAAACAACCAAATGTTTCCTTTTTTCCTCTTTCTTGAGAAATAATATGAGAAATTATACCAAATCCTGGTAAAATTAAAATATAAACTTCTGGATGACCAAAAAATCAAAATAAATGTTGGTATAAAATAGGATCACCACCTCCTGCAGGATCAAAAAAAGATGTATTTAGGTTACGATCTGTTAATAATATAGTAATAGCTCCTGCTAATACAGGTAAAGAAAGAAGTAGTAATAAAGCAGTAATTCCTACAGCTCATACAAATAATGGTATTTGATCAAAAGATATTCTATTAATTCGTATATTAATAATTGTTGTGATAAAATTAATTGCACCTAAAATTGATGAAATACCAGCTAAATGAAGAGAAAAAATAACTAAGTCAACAGATCTTCTTCCATGGGCAATATTAGATGAGAGGGGGGGATAAACTGTTCAACCAGTTCCAGCTCCATTTTCTACAATTATTCTAGAAATTAAAAGGGTTAATGATGGGGGAAGTAATCAAAATCTTATATTATTTATTCGGGGGAAAGCTATATCAGGAGCTCCTAATATTAATGGGACTAATCAATTTCCAAATCCTCCAATTATAATAGGTATAACTATAAAAAAAATTATAATAAAAGCATGAGCTGTAACAATAGTATTATAAATTTGATCATCTCCAATTAGAGAGCCTGGAGTTCCTAATTCAGTTCGAATTAATAAACTTAATGAAGTTCCTAATATTCTTGCTCAAATACCAAAAATAAAATATAATGTTCCAATATCTTTATGATTTGTAGAATAAAGTCATTTTCGCTAATAAAATGGCTGAATAATAAGCGATAAATTGTAAATTTATTTATGAGAAATAATCTCTTTTATTAAGCTTTATATTCAAAAATGATATAAAATTGCAAATTTTAAGGAGTATAATTAAATACTAAGGCTTAAAGAATTTCTTTTTTTATAATTTTGAAGATTATTAGTTTATATAACTTAAAACCTTATATATAAAAAAAAGTTCTAAAAATTATACCTAATAAAGAAATTATTCTAAAAAAATTAATTATTAATATTGATTTATTTTTTAAAAAAAAGGTAAATCATTTTAATTTTAAATAATTAAATATAATAGAGGAATAGATAATTCGAATATAAAAAAATAATATAATTAATCTTATTATAATAAAAATAAAAGAAATATAAAAAAAATTATTTAAAATTAAAAAATTAATAGTAATTCATTTAGGGAAAAATCCAAGAAAGGGTGGTAATCCTCCTAAAGATAAAAAATTAATTAATAGTGAAATTTTAATAATTGAATTTATATTAATAATAAATAATTGATTAATAAAATATACATTTAATAGATTAAATGTTAAGCATAAAATTCTAATTAAAAAAGAATATATTGTTAAATAAAATAATCATAAATTTTCTCTAATTATTAAAGAAATTAATATTCAACCTAAATTATTAATTGAAGAAAAAGCTATTAATTTACGAAGGGAAGTTTGATTAATACCTCCTAAAACACCAATAATAACATTAATAATTATAATTATTATTAAAAAATTATTATTTATATAATAAGAAAGAAGAATTATAGGGGAAATTTTTTGTCAAGTTATTAAAATAAAGCAATTAAGTCAAGATAATCCTTCAATAATATTAGGAAATCAGAAATGAAAAGGAGCAGATCCTATCTTTATTAATATTGAGGAATTAATTATAATTGAAATTAAATAATTAATTTCAAAATTTTTTATTAAAATTATTTTAATTAAGATTGAAAATAAAAAATTAATGGAAGCAATAGCTTGAATTAAAAAATATTTTAGTGCTGCTTCAGAATGTAAAAGATTTTTATGACTTGAAATTAGGGGGATAAATCTAAGTAAATTAATTTCAAGACCAATTCAACATCCTAATCAAGAATTAGATGAAATTGAAATTAAAGTTCTAAAAATTAAAATGAAATAAAAAAATATTTTATTAGAATTTATATTGGGGAAGATTTAAAATGGGGAAATTAAGTTAAATTAAAAATTTAATGTAATTTATATACTTATATATTTTAGTGTAGGGGCACAATAATTTTTGATATTATTAGATATAGTTAAATTCTATAAAATATAATAAAGGTAGAGTTCTACTTAATTTATCCTATCAGAATAATCCTTTAATCAGGCACTTTATTTTAAAAAAAAGGGATTTCCTTTATATTTGGGGTATGAACCCAAAAGCTTATTTTAGCTTATTTTTAA